AAGTAATTTAATCGTTGGATTTATTTTATTTTATTAGTAGTCTTATAGTAGTCTTAGATTTTGCATTTTGATGAGCCTCATTTTGAGGAATTCATGGAATAATCTATTTTCATAGAATAATGAATTAAGGAAAAAAGAATAAAAATAAGGATACATAACATAAAAAAAAGAATAGATAAGACGATATTCGCCCTCCCCCGACATATTTAATTTCTTCTCCTATACAAAAACCAGCAAGACCTACTCCATTAGTAATTCCATCAATGACACCTTTATCGAAAAAATGCATTAATTCGGCTAATCTTCTTATACCCAGGACAAAGATCCTAGTATAGAAAACATCTATATAACCACGATTATATGACCAGCTGTATATCTTTTTTTTTATTTGACCCAAAAAGTTCTTTTTGGGATTTCCTTTTATAAGGAAATTTTTAAAATGCAAATTCTGAAAAAAAGAATAAGCGGATCCATAGAAGATATATGCTATGAATAGACCAAAAATAGCTAAACTTACAGAAGAAATTGCATTAGTGATAAATTCATATGAATTTATGGAATAACTTTCCTGAAAAGAGTTTATTGAAGGAGTTAGCCACTTTGATAATATAGTTAACTCCGATATTCCATTATCCATTACTCCATTATCAAAATGGATTCCTATGAATCCAATGAACAAAGTAAAAAGGAGTAATATAAGAAGAGGAAATAGCATAGTATTTCCCGTTTCATGAGGATAGACAAAAGTGTTTTTAACCCCCAGGGGAGTACTAAAGAATCGTATTCTATTTCTTGTATTAACAGAAATTTCAGGTATATTTTGTGAAAAAAAAGAAACTCCACTTTTCGTTGTTGATAAAACAAAATCCCTATTAATTCCTTTGGATAAACTTTTTCCCCACAAGGATATTGAATACAACGAACCCTCTTTAGTACTACTATAATTTTTAAAATGGATACGCAAATCCCCATCAAAAGTAAGTAAATATATCCGAAACATATAAAATGCGGTTAAACCTGCAGTAAAAGAGGCTATTATTCCAAAAAAGGGTGAATACAACCAACTATTACCAAGGATTTCATCTTTGGACCAGAAGCAAGCAAGAGGTGGAATACCACAAAGAGAAAGTGTACCCCATAAAAAAGTAGTTCTTGTAATTGGAACATATTTTCTTAAACCACCCATAAGAACCATATTCTGACTTTTATCTGGTGAATATCCAACAAGAGGTTCCATTGAATGAATAATGGATCCGGACCCCAAGAACAATAAAGCTTTCGAATAAGCATGAGTGATCAAATGGAATAAAGCCGCTTGATAAGAACCTATACCTAGAGCTAACATCATATAACCCAATTGAGACATTGTAGAATAGGCTAAGCTTCTTTTAATATCTGTCTGAGCAAGAGCTAAAGTAGCCCCTAAGAAGAGTGTTATTGTACCTACTAAAGAAATAAAATGCATTATCAAAGGTAGGGATATGAAAAGAGGAAGAAGTCGAGCTAGAAGAAAAATCCCTGCAGCTACCATAGTTGCTGCGTGTATAAGAGCCGAAATGGGAGTGGGTCCTTCCATAGCATCGGGCAACCATACGTGAAGAGGGAATTGTGCGGATTTTGCAACTGCACCAAGGAATAATAAAAAAGCACACAAAGTAGTAAGTAAGGAATTAATCCCATTATTAGGAATCCAGTTATTAGCTATTTTGAACAAATCCCGAAACTCTAAACTACCGGTTATCCAAAAAAAACCTAAAATTCCTAATAACAGACCAAAATCCCCTACACGATTAGTTACAAAAGCTTTTTGACAAGCACTCGCTGCAATCGGCCGTGTAAACCAAAAGCCTATTAATAAATAGGAACACATTCCTACAAGTTCCCAAAAAAAATAAATTTGTATCAAATTGGAACTAGTAACCAAACCCAACATGGAAGTATTAAAAAAACTTATATAAATAAAAAATCTCAAATATCCTTCATCGTGAGACATATAATCATCACTATAAATAAGAACCAAGATTCCTACAGTAGTAATTAGTATTAACATAATAGAAGTAAGGGGGTCGATCAAGTATCCAAATTCTAAGGAAAAATCATTATTGATGGTCCAAGACCATAGGTATTGATAGATAGAGTTTCCGTTTATTTGTTGAATAGACAGGTAAACTGAGAATACCATAGCTATACTTAAAAGTAAAACACTAGGAAAAGCCCAGATGCGACGAAGATTTTTTGTTGCTGTCGGAATAAGAAAAAGACCAAATCCCATTGACATAATAACTGGAAGTGGGAGAAGAGGGATTACCCAGGCATATTGATATGTATGTTCCATAAGAAAAGAAATAGCAATTTTTTGTTGAAATTTATAGTTCCATTTTTCTATAAAATAAAATTGTTTCCGATTCACCAAACCTATTCTTATCTCCTTCTGAAGGAATTAAAAAACTAAATAAGAATAAGAAAAAATACAGGAATTCTTAATTTATTCAAAATCGTCTCATTGAAATATTAAAAAATGCAGAATGGGTTTAGTTGCTTAAATTCAAAAAGTGGATCAAATAATTTCGTTACCTAATTGTTATAGAAAAAATATATTAAAATATAAAAAGATTGAACAGTTTTACTGTCTATTCATTTTTGTATTTCTTTCTGTTAAAATGAAATAGCTCTCTTGTTTTGCAACTGGTTGATTGAATTCCAAAGAAAATCTATATTTATAGGAAATTCTAGAATACTCCTTACTTCATATAAAATGGAAATCCTAATGACTACAATTATCTAAGTTTTAGAATGTCTTGTTTAAGAGACTTAGTATTTTTTTATTTTAATTGAAATTTAATTCTGGAATACTGTTCTGAACTTAATTAACTATTTGCATTTTACCTTCTTTTTATCTCCTCATTTTATACGAGGGTTTATCCCCCATACGGTATATTTATATATAAAGTATATTTTATATATAATTGATATATAAATTGATTTAAACGGAAAAACCCTGTATAGAATATATCTTTGTATATATTCTATATTATTATTATTCATAGTCTAAAATGGATATAAAAAATACGCTAAAAAACTCTTGTCTTATCCACATTAGACAAAATAAAGTAAAAAAAAATTAGATAAAAAAAAAATTCGAATTTTAGTATCTTTCAATGTCTAAGTATAAATACTAAAAAAACATAAAGAAGGATTTATTTACAGCAATAGATGTCTTTCACATATAACTAAAAAAAAGGTAATCCCCTTTTTGAATGGCAGTTCCAAAAAAACGTACTTCGATGTCAAAAAAACGCATTCGTAAAAATATTTGGAAAAAAAAGACTTATTTTTCCATAGTACAATCTTATTCCTTAGCAAAATCAAGATCATTTTCTAGCGGCAACGAGAATCCAAAACCAAAAGGTTTTTCTGGACAACAAACAAATAATAAGATTTTAGAATAATCTGAATTGACCTATCCAAAAGAAATTCTAATTATTTAATATGAATGAATATGAATAATTGGAATTAATTAATGTACTTTTATGCGCCGAATTCCTCGGTACAAGATTCTTAAAATTAATCCCTCCATTATCGTTATACGTTATGTTATATAGAACAAAAGTTTTTGGTATATAGTGTCCTCAGTATTCTTTTCCTATCAAAGCACTTTTTGTAATAGAATCCTCATATTTTTTATGAGGATTCTCTAATTCTATGGATTCTCCCGATCTCGACGATTCACAAGAAAATCACTATTATTCTTTTAAGTTCACTTTTATTTCAAGTTAGCCGCCATGGTGAAATCGGTAGACACGCTGCTCTTAGGAAGCAGTGCTCAAGCATCTCGGTTCGAGTCCGAGTGGCGGCATTCTCGAAAAAGAATACAATAGATTAGAAAATGGATTCAATTCGCAAATTTCCAATTTTGTAATGGGACTTTCTCCTTATGCTATTTGCAACTTTAGAACATATACTAACTCATATCTCTTTCTCAACTATTTCCATTGTGATTTCGATTCATTTGATAACCTTATTAGTTCGTGAACTTAGGGGATTACGTGATTCTTCAGAAAAAGGAATGATAGCGACTTTTTTCTCTATAACAGGATTCTTAGTTTCTCGTTGGGTTTCTTCGGGACATTTTCCATTAAGTAATTTATACGAGTCATTGGTCTTCCTTTCATGGGCTCTGTATATTCTTCATACTATTCCTAAGATACAGAACTCTAAAAATGATTTAAGCACAATAACTACGCCAAGTACTATTTTAACGCAAGGCTTTGCCACATCGAGTCTTTTAACTGAAATGCATCAATCTACAATACTAGTACCTGCTTTACAATCTCAGTGGTTAATGATGCATGTCAGTATGATGTTATTAAGCTATGCAACTCTTTTGTGCGGATCCTTATTATCCGCCGCTCTTTTAATCATTAAATTTCGAAAGAATTTTGATTTCTTTTCTAATTCTAAAAAGAAAAAAAGTGTTTTAAATAAAACATTTTTCTTTAGTGAGATTGAATATTTTTATACAAAAAGAAGTGCTTTAAAAAACAGCACTTTTCCGGCATTTCCAAATTATTACAAATATCAATTAGCCGAACGTTTGGATTATTGGAGTTATCGTACCATTAGTTTAGGGTTTACCCTTTTAACCATAGGTATTCTTTGTGGAGCAGTATGGGCTAATGAAGCGTGGGGATCCTATTGGAATTGGGATCCTAAAGAAACTTGGGCATTTATTACCTGGACCATATTTGCAATTTATTTACATAGTAGAACAAATCAAAATTGGAAAGGTACGAATTCAGCACTCGTAGCTTCAATAGGATTTCTTATAATTTGGATCTGCTATTTTGGTATCAATTTGTTAGGAATAGGTTTACATAGTTATGGTTCATTTACATTACCCTCTAAATGATTAAATAACATAAAACCCACATTTTTGGAAGGTTTTTTTTATTTGAGAACCCCTTGAACGTCTTTTCAAAGGGTTCTCAAAAATTTGAGATAGATCTAATTAGACTTTTTTACTTTTTTCTGCATTTTTCGGTTTTTCCACTATGGAATATAGAGCGGGCTGGTTAAAAACCGAAAATCTATTTAGGATAATAATTGGATAATAGAGCCTCTACCCTGTCAACGGATAACGACAGAACAAAATCCGGATAAATACCAATTCCTATTACTGGTAAAAAGATACAGATTAAAAGAAAGAGTTCTCGTGGTCCAGAATCCGCAAGATTTGCGTTTGGAACATGAAATAGCTTGTATCCATAGAACATCTGGCGTAACATAGATAATAAATAAATAGGAGTTAATATCATTCCAATTGCCATTACAAAAGTAATTAGCATTTTTGGCATTAACATAAATTTAGGGCTAGTAATTAGTCCAAAAAATACTACCAATTCTGCAACAAAACCACTCATTCCTGGCAAGGCAAGAGAAGCCATTGAAAAGGTACTAAACATGGTAAAAATTTTCGGCATTGGAATAGATATTCCCCCCAGTTCTTCGAGATAAACAAGACGCATTCTATCACAAGCGGTTCCCGCCAAGAAAAAAAGTGTAGCACCAATAAATCCATGGGATAATATTTGTAAAATAGCTCCATTTAGTCCGATGTTGGTTATGGAACCAATTCCTATAATTATGAAACCCATGTGAGATACAGAGGAGTAAGCTATTCTTTTTTTGAAATTTCGTTGACCAAGAGAAGTTGAAGCTGCATAGATTATTTGAACCGCTCCTATTATTACCAACCAAGGGGAAAATAGATAATGAGCATGAGGTAACAATTCCATATTGATTCGAATCAATCCGTATGCTCCCATCTTTAATAGAATTCCCGCCAAAAGCATACATGTACTATAATGTGCTTCCCCATGGGTATCCGGTAACCACGTATGTAGAGGTATAATCGGCAATTTGACAGCATAAGCAATAAGAAAGCCGAAATAAAGTAGTATTTCCAATGTTACAGGGTATGATTGATTAATCAATCTTTCCAAGTCTAATCTTGGTTCGTTGGAACCATATAAGCCCATACCCAAAACCCCGATTAAGAAAAAAATGGAACCCCCCGCAGTATACAAAATAAACTTGGTAGCAGAATACAGACGCCTCTTTCCCCCCCACATGGATAAAAGTAAGTAAACAGGAATTAATTCTAACTCCCACATGATAAAAAAAAGTAAAAGGTCTCGTGAAGAAAATAATCCTATTTGACCGCTATACATTGCTAACATCAGGAAATAGAATAATCCCGAATTCCGGGTAACCGGCCAAGCCGCTAAAGTAGCTAAAGTAGTGATAAATCCTGTCAATAAAATAGATCCTAATGAAAGTCCATCGATTCCCAATCTCCAGTGGAAATCAAAAACATCTATCCATGGATAATCCTCCCTTAATTGGATTAAAGGATCCTCCAATTGGAAATGATAACAGAATGCATAAGTCATTAGAAGGAATTCTAATAAACAAATGGATATAGTATACCACCTAACTATTTTGTTTCCTTTATGAGGTAAAAAGAAAATAAAAGAACCTGCAAATATCGGAAAAACAACAAGTATTGTTAACCAAGGAAAATAACTCATGATAAAGTAATAAAGACAAGATACGTTTTGACCAGAAAAGCCCATGCTCGATTATTTCGAGCACAGGCTTCTTCGGTAAAGAGGAATCAGATGATTCAGGTGGAGTTTTTTGTAACGTATCAATAAGATAGAGCCATGCTACGGGTTGTTTCAGGCCCCAAATAAACGCGTACACTTAAAAAATCTGTTGGGCAAGCAGATTCGCATCTCTTACAACCCACACAATCCTCAGTTCTCGGTGCGGAAGCAATTTGCTTGGCTTTACATCCATCCCAAGGTACCATTTCTAGTACATCTGTTGGACAAGCTCGTACACATTGAGTGCATCCTATACATGTATCATAAATTTTTACAGAATGTGACATTGGATCTATAAATTTCCCTTTTCAACATAAAAATTTTCGATCTGGTAAAAATTAAATTAGTACTATAATTAAGTTAGATGTATTGTAGACACCAGACGAAGCAATGATTTATACAAACTTTACTAAAAAATGCAATATATTAGATTTCTTAACCTGTTTGTGAGAAAGCGTGAAAAGAGCCAAGAGACTTGAATTTAAGACTTCAACAGCCATAATTATACTAATTCTACATACTAATTGGAATTCGCCAATAAATTGGCTATCATCTTTTCAATAATTATTGCAATATGCAAATTGTAATATCAATATTTCTATTTATCTTAATGTTCCATATTATTATATATGTGGTTTTGTTTAGCGGATTCAATGTCTAATTATTCAAAAAATTCGATTGATTAATCCGAGTTGATTTCCTGTTCCGATGGATGGAGGAAAGAATCGATAGTCCAATAGCTGCTTCAGCAGCCGCAAGGGCTATAACAAAAATTGCGAAAATGTCCCCTTTTAATTGGCGACTATCAAATAGATCAGAAAATGTTACAAGATTTAGATTAATTGAATTGAGTATAAGTTCAAGACATATTAGAGCTCTAACCATGTTTCGGCTTGTGATCAATCCGTAGATACCAATCGAAAATAAATAGACACTCAAAAAAAGTACATGCTCAAACATCATTAATTAACTCCTTATCAATCTCGATTCATTTCAATATGAGGACAAGAATTGAACCGATTCAATTAATTAGAATAGAACAATTACGCATACGCAACAAAAGGGGGTATTTGTTGTGTTGGCAGTAGATGGGTTTTACTAAATCAAAATTGTTATTCTTTAGTGATTTTTTTTTTTAGATTTGCAATTCTAAAAATTTTGATTCATTCTAAGTATTTTTTATTGTCGAGCCATAGTAATTGCACCTATCAAAGAAACTAGAAGAATTAGGGAAATTAGTTCAAACGGAAGATAAAAATCAGTTGCTAAATGAATCCCAATTTGTTGAACGTTATTTATGAGACCCTGTTCTACTATTTGGTTTGATCTTGTAGTCCAAAGAATTCCATACCATGACGTATCTGGGATAGTAGTCATTAGTGAAAAAGGAATAGTTATACAAATGAGTGAAGTAAACCCATCTCCAATAGTCCAATAATTCTTATCTTTAGACCACTCTGAGTCGTTTACAAACATTACAGCAAATATGATTAAGACATTTATGGCTCCCACATAAATAAGAAGTTGTGCAACAGCTACAAAGTAGGAATTCAGTAAAAAAAAGAATAAGGATATACAAACAAGGACTAATCCCAGCGAAAAGGCGGAATAAATTGGGTTGGTAAGTAATACTACTCCTAGACCTCCTAGTAGAAGAACAAATCCCCCAAATAGCACAAGAATCTCATGTATTGGTCCAGGTAAATCCATTATGGATAAGACGAAATTAATAGTATAAAATTTTTCATGAATTGACTAAAACTAAAAGATTCAGGGAAGTAAAAAAAGATTAGTATATAGATATAAATTGTATAGTTAGAAATCACATCATGAAAATCTACTCTCATTTAAAATAAGGAATAATTTGTAATAAGCAGTAGTTATTTTTTTTTTTCTTTTTTTCTTTCTAGTTAGTAAAAAGCTATTAGATTTTTCTAACAAAAAAATCCTAGTACCTAGTAATCAGTAATCGTTCTTGAATTCCAAGATTTTTCTTCGTCTATTTTACTTTGAGTCGAATTTCTAATTGTTTGAATTGTATAATCTCCCATTATGGAGATTGGTAACCGACTCAAAGCAATTTGATTGTAATTCAATTCATGACGATCATAAGTAGAAAGTTCATACTCTTCAGTCATTGATAAACAGTTTGTTGGACAGTATTCAACACAGTTACCACAAAATATACAAACTCCGAAATCAATACTATAATTAAGCAATTGTTTCCTTTTAATATCCTTTTCAAATCTCCAATCCACAAGGGGTAAATCTATCGGGCATACGCGAACACATACTTCACAAGCAATGCATTTATCAAATTCAAAGTGTATTCGCCCCCGGAAGCGCTCCGATGTAATCGATTTTTCATAAGGGTAGTGAATCGTTATAGGTAAACGATTTGTGTGGGATAAGGTAATTATGAAACTTTGACCAATGTATCTTGCAGCGCGTATTGTTTGTTGACCATAACTAATGAACCCAGTTATCATAGGGAACATATTTAAAATATCTATGAAATAAGGTATGTTTCTTTCTCTTGTTTGAGAGAACTTTTTTTTGTGTTGAAGATATTTTTACTGTTATTGTATTATCTTATTTATAGTGAAACTAGTTGGGAAGAGGTTGTTAATAAGAGATTACCCAGAGAAATAGGTAAAAGAAATTTCCATCCAAGGTTTAATAACTGATCCATTCTCATCCTGGGTAAAGTCCATCTTATTGTGATAGAAATAAAGAGAAATAAATAAGCTTTAGTTAACGTAATAAAGATACCCATTATTATTTCTAAAATTCCAACCATTTTATTCATTTGTAAAAATCCAAAAAAGGATATATAGGGAATAGAAAAATGCCATCCGCCTAAGTAGAGAACAGTTACAAATAAAGAGGAAACTAATAAATTGAGATAAGAAGCAAGATAAAATAAACCATATTTAATACCAGAATATTCGGTTTGATAACCTGCTACTAATTCTTCCTCCGCTTCTGGTAAATCAAAGGGTAATCTCTCACATTCTGCCAAAGAAGAAATTAGAAAAACTAGAAAACCTATAGGCTGCCGCCAAAGATTCCACCCCAAAAAACTATATTTTGACTGTGCTTCAACAATATCGACTGTACTTGAACTGTTAGATAATCATAGTCGGTGATAACATCACCGCTCCCACCGCTATTCCAAAACCGTACATGAAACTTTAGTTTCATACGGCTTCTCTATGATCAGAAAAAAAGAAAGGATTGTTTCATTTCGGTATTATCTCCTAAACGTAGATAGAGTTAGGTAAGATAAAATAGATTGAAAAGTCCTAAATTAGACCAAAGCAATTCCGTCTGCTAGAATAAAAAAAGCGCTTCCGAATTGATCTCATCCTTTATATAATAAAATTACATTTTTTCTTTATTCAGTAATAACTTAATATTGGAATAAAACACTCGTACCAATTAATAAATGGAAAGAATTGGGCATTAGTGAGGAATTCTGTATGAATATGGATAAAGGAAGGAAAGAATAAATAAGGATCCTTTTTTGTATTACATTCCATATCTTTTGTCCTATTCTTCTTTCCCCAGGAAGGAGATACTTAAAAAGAAAAAAGGAATAAAGGTTTAATTCGTTCTTGATAGCCATTTCCTTAACAAGTGAATGGGAACATACTCTGGATCGGAATTCGAAGAAAGTACTACTTGATCATTTCTACAATTTCAAGTCCTTTTTATGATTTCCTTTATGAATAAAAATTTCTAATTATTTAGATTCTCTTATTACTAATCCTTTATGTACTTTAGTGTTCCTAATCCCTCACTAACTTTTGATGGAATCCCTTATGGTTATTAAGTTATAGTAATAACAAAAAACATTCTAGTAATAGAATTCCATATCGCGAATCTTTTATTCTTGCCCGCTTCAAGATGTGATGACTAATCAAAGAATCTTAATCTTGGGGTAAAGAGTTTACACTGCTTATGTTTACTTCAACTTTTTTCTTGTACATAGAAAATGAGATTTTTCTTTTTACTACAAATTAATAAGCTGTTTTGTTTCACTCATATAGCTATCTAATTTAACTTACCAACCTGAATACAGAATAAAAAAAGGAAGATAAGTATTCAATGGATTTTAGAGGAAAAAGCCCCTAATTTTAGCGAATCACACGTAGAGATATTGCTAGTACACAAAAAGTTAATGGTATTTCATAACTAATAGATTGAGCAGCTGCTCGTAGACCGCCTGAAAAAGAATATTTATTATTTGAACTATATCCTGCCATAAGAAGACCAATAGGAGCAATACTTGAAATGGCAATCCATAAAAAGACACCAATACTAAGATCAGCTAAGACAAAACGATATCCCAAAGGGATAACTAAAAAACTTAATAAAATGGATATGACTGCTATAGAGGGTCCAATGCTAAAAAAGGGAATATCTCCTCGGGATGGGAGGATATCCTCTTTAAAAAGGAGCTTTGTTCCATCTGCTATAGCTTGGAGCAGTCCCAAAGGGCCCGCATATTCAGGACCAATACGTTGTTGTATTGATGCGGATATTTCTCTTTCTAACCACACAATTACGAGTACTTCTATTGTGATTCCCACTAAGAGGGCCAAAATGGGTAGAATCCATATCAGTCCATAGAGTTCTTTTAATAATTCTGATTTCGAAAAAGAATTGATAGTCTCTACCTCTACCCTATCTATTATCATTTCAACGATCAACTTCTCCCATAATGATATCTATACTACCTAATATCGTCATGATATCAGCCAATTTCATTTTCTTAACTAGTTGAGGAAGGATTTGTAAATTAATAAAACCAGGCGGACGAATTTTCCATCTCCAGGGGAAAAGACTATCATCTCCTACCAGATAAATTCCTAATTCACCTTTTGGAGCTTCTACTCTTACATAAAGCTCTTGCTTTGATAATTCAAAATTGGGGGAAGGTTTTTTCCCAAGAAATCTATATTCAAAATCATTCCATTCTGAATTCTTTGCGCTTTTAAAGCGCCGGGCTTCCAAATTTTCATAAGGCCCCCCAGGAATTTTTTCTACAGCCTGTTGAATAATTTTGATGGATTCCCTCATTTCACCGATTCGTACCAAATAGCGAGCTAATGAATCTCCTTCTTTTTGCCATTGGACTTTCCAATCGAATTGATTGTAAGACTCATAAGGGTCAATTTTACGAAGATCCCATTGTATTCCAGAAGCTCGTAACATTGGGCCCGACAAACCCCAATTTACAGCTTCTTCTCCACTAATAAAACCAACTCCTTCAACTCGTTCTAAAAAAATGGGATTCTGTGTAATAAGTTGTTGATATTCAACAACCCCTCGTAAAAAATAATCACAGAAATCTAAACATTTATCCATCCATCCATAAGGTAAATCAGCAGCAACTCCTCCGATGCGGAAGTAATTATGCATCATTCGCATACCCGTAGCAGCTTCAAATAGATCATATATCAACTCTCTCTCTCTAAAAATGTAGAAAAAAGGGGTTTGTGCGCCGAGATCCGCCATAAAAGGCCCAAGCCATAACAAGTGAGAAGCTATACGACTCAATTCTAACATAATTACCCTAATATAGCTGGCTCTTTGGGGTATTTGAATATTCTCCAAGAATTCTGGTGCATTTACCGTTATAGCTTCTGTAAACATAGTAGCTAAATAATCCCACCGTGTTACATAAGGCAAGTATTGTATAATACTTCTGTTTTCTGCGATTTTTTCCATTCCTCTGTGTAAATAGCCTAATACGGGTTCACAATCAATAACATCTTCACCATCGAGAGTAACAATCAGTCGAAGAACACCATGCATTGATGGATG